AACAAGTAAGCGTAATTCCTCCTAGACAATAAAATATGTTGACATGAGGAGGAACGTATTTACTAGTTATATCATCTGCAATCGCCTGAATCTCGAGACGCTCTTCGAACCAATCGTAGACTTTATTGAGATAGGTAAACCAAGGGGACTCCCCCTCTGAGAACCGTATATGAGAATTTCATCTCGTACAGCTCAAACAAAAAAACCCAAAAACAGGTTAAAAGAGGTATGGAATAGAAAATTGGAAACTTCTTAATCTTTTGATTCAATTTTCGCTAAAAATACGAAAGAGTAAAAGTAAGAAAGCTCTTTTTTTTTTGTTATAATTAGAATGTCAAAAAATCAAGTAGGCTCACTTGTCTTTCTGTTGATCGTTCCAGGCCTCTTGAATCTTCTATTTCCCTATTTTTTTCTTTCATCTGTTATTTTAATTTGTATGTAATGTAGCTTTCCTTTTGTTTTCTTTATTATTGATAGGAATTTTCTTGTTAAGACCCTAGGAATCAATTGAAACCTTAAATTCATACTAGAACCACGATGATTCAATAAAACCTTCAAGCTAAGTCAAGGATTCCCTGAGTAAGAACCATTGGATCATCATTTATTCAACGAGTAGAATCGATATAATGACTAAAACTAGAAAGAAAAGTTTGTTCTTTGAGCAAAATCAAATCCCCGTTTCTGCTTTGAAAGAAGAAAACTCTTTCAATTGATTCAATTGAAAACTTTTTTCTTTGGAAAAATTTGAGGAATCCGGCCACGAGGTCTGAATATTAAGTATGAATCATAGTTCAAATACTTCGTGATATATTTCATATATTCCGTGCTCCAGATACTAGAATGAATATCCGACGGGGTAAAACCATCTCTATCAAGACGACAGACCCACTCTCTGTACTCTCAATAGGATCAATTATAACAAGTCACACACTCATATTCCGGAAATACAGAAACACAAAAATTTCGCGGTCGAACTACCAAAAAAGAATAAGCTAAAATAAAAAGCCGAGGCCTAAATGCATCGTTTTTTTGTATTTTTATTTAAAAGCTAGGGTTCTTATAAATCTAATTCAGTGAAATTCCGTCCAGTAAAACGGAAGAATTATAAATCTCCAAAATAATAGATAGGAATACCGCAAATAGAGCCATTGCGACACCCATCAAAGGAGTAGTTCCCCATCCAGGAGCTACTTTACCATATTCCGAATTCAATGGTTTCAATAAAGCCCCTACAGACGTCCGTCTTGGACCAGATCTAGAACTACCCTCAACAGTTTGTGCAGCCATAAATCCTATTTTGTATTCATTGAGATCTGTTGACTTTGTATACCATTCCGTTGTAAATAAACAATCTTATCATAGATCCATTGTGGTCTTGAAATTATATAATAATGGAAACAGCAACCCTAGTCGCCATCTCTATATCTGGATTACTTGTAAGTTTTACTGGGTACGCCTTATATACCGCTTTTGGGCAACCCTCTCAACAACTAAGAGACCCGTTCGAAGAGCACGGGGACTAGTTGAAGTAACGAGCCTCCCAATGTTGGGAGGCTCATTACTTCAATTCAGATAATGAAAAATCATTTCATTTTTTAGTTGGAACTTTAGGTGGTTCGCGAAAAAAGATAGCGAAAAAAATGATCCCTAGAGTCGAGACTAAGAGGAATGTATAAACCAATGCTTCCATAAATTTGATCGCGGTTTACAATTATAGCTTCCATACCTGTTTATTGGGGATCATCTCCCCGATTAAAGAAAAAAAAATCAAAGAAAAGGCGAAAGGGCGGAGATTTAAATCCAGACTTTTTCAGTATCCTATGTAAAATCACAAAGAGAAAATAGAAGTGAGAAGCGAAAAATAACAGAGCAATGCTGCATCAGACTACTTGTCTTCTTGTAGTTGGATCTCCAAGTTTTTGGAATGCTCCAAATTCCACTTGAGCATCCAAATCTGGGTCAATACCAGCAAAAACATCTCTGAATAAGGTTCTAGCACCATGCCAAATGTGCCCGAAGAAGAAGAGCAGAGCAAAGGAAGCATGTCCAAAAGTAAACCAACCTCTTGGACTGCTACGAAAAACACCATCGGATTTCAAAGTAGCACGATCTAATTCAAAAATTTCACCCAATTGGGCACGTCTAGCATATTTTTTCACAGTCGCAGGATCACTATAACTCACTCCGTTCAGTTCGCCACCATAGAACTCAACGGTTACGCCTACTTGTTCGACACTATACTTCGATTCTGCCCTTCTAAAGGGAACATCGGCTCTAACAATTCCATCTCCGTCTACCAAAACAACTGGAAATGTTTCAAAAAAAGTAGGCATGCGACGTACAAAAAGTTCACGCCCTTCTTTATCTCTAAAGATAGGATGTCCTAACCACCCGACAGCTATTCCATCTCCGTTATCCATTGAACCCGCTCTGAATAATCCCCCTTTCGCTGGATTATTTCCGATGTAATCATAAAAAGTTAATTTTTCAGGAATTTTAGACCAAGCCTCTGATAAACTTTGATTTTCGGCTAGTCCAGCGCTAACTCTTCGATATATTTCTTGCTGAAAGTATCCCTGATCCCATTGATAACGGGTGGGACCAAATAATTCGATAGGAGTAGTTGCTGAACCATACCACATAGTTCCAGCAACAACAAAAGCTGCAAAAAAGACAGCAGCGATACTGCTGGAAAGAACGGTTTCAATATTGCCCATACGTAATCCTTTATATAGACGTTGGGGCGGGCGGACACTAAGATGGAATAAGCCTGCTAATATGCCCAATGTCCCCGCTGCAATATGATGAGAGGCTATTCCTCCTGGAACAAAGGGATCAAAACCTTCCACACCCCACGCGGGATTTACAGATTGTACCTTTCCGGTTAGTCCATATGGGTCGGACACCCATATTCCAGGACCATACAATCCTGTTACATGAAATGCGCCAAAGCCAAAGCAAGCCACTCCTGAGAGAAATAAATGAATTCCAAAGATCTTAGGCAAATCCAAAGAAGGTTTTCCTGTGCGTTCATCACCAAATATTTCTAGATCCCAATACACCCAATGCCAGATAGCTGCCAAGAAGCACAAGCCAGAGAACACAATATGCGCCCCGGCTACACCTTCGTAACTCCAAACCCCCGGATTCGTTATCGTCCCTCCTGTAATACTCCAACCGCCCCATGAATTGGTTATTCCTAAACGAGTCATGAAGGGTATAACGAACATACCTTGTCTCCACATTGGATCGAGAACTGGGTCGGAGGGATCAAAAACTGCTAATTCATATAGAGCCATTGAACCGGCCCAACCGGCAACCAGAGCTGTATGCATTATATGAACAGAAAGCAAACGACCGGGATCATTCAATACGACAGTATGAACACGATACCAAGGCAAACCCATGGTAATACCCCTTTATCAACAAAAAATAGACACTATGTAACTTTATTGCATTGAAAAAACTATGCTATGGACCCCCTTTTTTTCAGTGGATTATCTCGGAAAAAGGGTTACTATTTGTTCTATTCTTTTAGTAAAAATGGAACAATTTTGTTCATAGGAAAAAAGAGAAGCAGATCTATTCTATACTCGATAAGTACCAATACGCAATGGGGGTTTATTCCCTTTTCGAAGAGCGCATGCATCCATATTTAGTCATCATTCAAAGTACCTATTCGTAAAAATTTTCTTTGTTTTCTTTTATTTTATGAACTTATTCTATCTATGTAGAAAATATGACGATAAAGCTAATATTATTAAAATAATAAAACCATTATTACGTTTCCACATCAAAGTGAAATAGAGTACTTAATTCTTTTTTCTTTCAGTTTATGCCTATTGGTGTTCCAAAAGTCCCTTTTCGAACTCCCGGAGAGCGAAATCCAACTTGGATTGACATATAGTGCGCCCTGTCAGATATATTGGGTCATATGGGATTTCCCCATTCTCTCCCCCGATCGAGATATCCTCTCTTTCGCCCCCAAAAAAGCGATTGAATCATCAAAAATTTGTAACGTGAAGTGCAATGAAATGCAATTAGATCCGTTTTGTGAAGAGGTATCCAGATTCATATTAGCAATTCAAATAATTTATGGTCGACTTGGCTGGACCAATAAAATTAAGTATCCAGGCTCCGTTTAGAAAAACCCAATTGGTAATATATCTATTATTAGGACTTATAGATATCATAAACTAGAACGAAATTATTAAATATTAAATAGCACTGATCCAAAACAGTTAATCAATCGAATAATAAATAGAATGGATACGTCGAATATTTGGCGGAAGACATAAAAGAAATGAATTGCAAAATCAAAATTGAGAAAAAATGAAAAAAAAAAACAAAGACGTGGTATTGGGGTCATTTGTCCTATATGTGCAAATCAAAATCGGGCGGATCCTTACTCGGAGTAGAGCATAAACCTAAAAAAATGGAAGAAGCCCATTCAGGAACAAGAAAATGGCATCGTGATTTTTGGATTGGATCGCGATGAAAAAATACATCAATGAAAAGTTAGTGCGATAAAACTTTTTTTTTTATATTCTAATATTTTAGGAAAACCGGCCAAACGCATCGTTCTTCAAAAATGAAAGAGAAGCCCCTTCCTTTATTAGAAGGAGTCCGCTATAAAAAAAGAAAGAGGGCTGGAAGCTACACATTTATTTTTTTTTCGCAAGTTTTAGTTTTGTTGAACCGTATGCATCAAAAGGTGCCCGTACGGCTCCTAAGGGATACAATTTTATCCGAATCAACCGACTTTATCGAGAAAGATTAATTTTTTTAGGCCAAGCGATTGATAGCAATGTTTCGAATCAACTTATTGGTCTTTTTGTATATCTCAGTTCGGAGAGTGATACCAAGGATCTGTATTTGCTTATAAACTCTCCCGGCGGATGGGTAATACCTGGAATAGCCATTTATGATACTATGCAATTTGTGCGACCAGATATACAGACAATATGCATGGGATTAGCCGCCTCAATGGGGTCTTTTATCCTGGTCGGAGGAGCAATTACCAAACGTCTAGCATTCCCTCACGCTTGGCGCCAATGGGTTTTTTATTTAAGAGAAAAAAAGAAGACTATGCCTTCGCCATATGAATTATTAATATTAAGTAATATTAGCATGGCACTTCGAATTCGATATGCAAATTTTTTATTGTTTTTCAAAATATTCGATTATGTATCGAAAGAGTAGTATGAGATAAAGGAAGGGTATTTCCGATTTTATCTTACCTATCGTAGGTCGATTTCAGCGTCACAAACTTTTTTCACACCGGCAGGTTATTAACAACATTTATGTTATGACAGAGTACGAAAAAAAAAAAAAAAAGAAACTTTGGGATTGCTGAATCACAGACGAAATAAATATATTAAAGCAACGGGGCCATCATAGTATTTTTGAACTCCTCCGAAAAAAAAAGAAGGGTGGTAATTGGATCATTTACCGATCTGGGTATAATAGATCCCACATTTTCTCTTTCTTCGATGAAAGGTAAAAAAAATTCAATTGTGGAGCCGTATGCAATGTGAAAAAAATGCCCGTACGGTTGTTCAATTCTATCCTTTTCTTATTTTATTCTTTATCTCTTCGCCTTGCCTCCTCGTGCGAGATACGGGAACCTTTGATTGTGTTATATTATATGATCAGGGTAATGATCCATCAACCTGCTGCCAGTTTTTATGAGGCACAAACGTCCGAACTTATCCTGGAAGCGGAAGAACTACTGAAACTGCGCGAAATCCTTACAAGGGTTTATGTACAAAGAACAGGCAAGCCCTTATGGGCTGTATCCGAAGACATGGAAAGGGATACTTTTATGTCAGCAACAGAAGCCCAAGCTCATGGAATTGTTGATTTTGTAGCGGTTGGATAAAAAATAGCAGTGATTTTGTGCAAATATACGATTTAAGATTTTATCTTCTTACTTCTTAATTACTTAATTAAGGGTTTAATATTCTATTAATATATTGAAATCGAATAAATTCATAATCATCCGGTTAGGATCAATCTAAACCAGCCCATAATGTATAATTCAGCATGCCAACTATTAAACAACTTATTAGAAACCCAAGACAGCCAATCAGAAACGTCACGAAATCCCCCGCCCTTGGGGGATGCCCTCAGCGTCGAGGAACATGTACGAGGGTGTATGTGCGACTCGTTTAAATAATGGGCTGAGACAAAACAAAAGAAAAGAAAAAACAATTTTTCCAGTATCAATGATCAGTACCGGTGAATCGTATAGAATGGAAGAACTCCATTCACTATCTAAAAAAGATGGATCTATTATATCTTTCTATTGTGTATGAAATTTATGGTTTCAATTGGTGCAAATTAAATCACCTGAATTTTCAATTTAAGATGAGAAAGAATTCCCCATTGGTAACAAATAGTTACCCATTAAGCGGGGGAAATCCTATTTAAAAAAGTAGAAATATTTTGTTTAGAAGAACGGACTCACAAGGTCAGCTACCCAACCAATCTTCATAATTAAATACCGTTACTGTATAAGGTATATCTCATTATGAAAGACCCATTACTGGAAAATTCATGGGTAGAGCCAAAGAGTGGTAACTGTACAAGTTACCAATAAAATGAAGGAAAGGGCTCCGGTGTATAGAGAAGACCTCACCGTTTAAGAAGTAACCATAGAGACGATGGAACCCACAATTTCTTTAGCTATTTCTATTTTTTTTTTTCCAATGCCTAGAAAAAAGGAAAAAAGCGTGGTAGGGAAGGTTATAGTAGCAAAAGCCATTGGAATTTTTATTTTATAAATTGGAAGAATCCGTTTTGTTATTAATAGACTAGGAAGGGGGAAAAGAATAACTGAAAGAAAGGAAATCAATTAGTTATTCATTAAAGTTTCATTTACTCAATGACCAGAATTAGACGAGGATATATAGCTCGGAGACGTAGAACAAAAATGCGTTTATTTGCATCAAGTTTTCGCGGGGCTCATTCAAGACTTACTCGAACAATTATTCAACAGAAAATAAGAGCTTTGGTTTCGGCGCATCGTGATAGAGATAGGAAAAAAAGGGATTTTCGTCGTTTGTGGATCACTCGAATAAATGCAGTAATTCGCGGGGCGGGGGCATCCTATATTTATAGTAGATTAATACACAATCTGTATAAGGGGCAGTTGCTTCTTAATCGTAAAATCCTTGCACAAATGGCTATATCAAATAGGAATTGTCTTTATATGATTTCCAACGAGATCATAAAATAAGGGGATTGGAAGGAATCCGCCAAACTTTTTGAAATGGAATTCTCTGGAGAATGAACTCCGGGAAGGTAGAGTAGAAATTAGTATGATAAAATCTGATAATATGATAAAGTCGTCAAAATGAGCGAACACGCCCGATAAAAAAAATTATTCCTCTTACCCGATTCTTTTTTTTCTTATTTTTCTTACAACACGAATGATTCTCGTATTTTTTGAACAAAACGTCCATCTGTTTTTGAGTTCGGATTCGAATTTTGATTCAATTGAAAAGTAAGCCTATTTTTTTCTGTTCCTAAAACCAGGAGTTCTGGTGGTTGACTCCCTTCTTTCAAATTGTTTCTCATTATTAAGAAAAGGTAACGAAGATAAAATACGAGCTTGTTTTATAGCAATAGTAATTAGTCGTTGTTCTTTTAAGGTTAATCTATTCACCCGTCTAGATAATATTTTTCCTTGTTCACTAATAAATCGACTAATTAAACTCATGTTTCTATAATCAATTCGATCCCCCGATTGGATCGGGGGCAAACGCCTACGAAAAGATCGCTTGGATTTAAGAAAGAGTCGCTTGGATTTATCCATAATTTGTTTATTCCTTATCCCTAAAATACTATTTCGATCAAATCAAAAAAAAAAGTTATAGAAGAAATTCATAGGATTGGGTTTGTCTATATTTATTTAGTTGTTTTTATTTCAATATATGAAATAATAGAGATATATATCTAAATTATTTTCATGTTCCTTGAAAGGGTGACACCCAAGCACTCGGTTCGATCTATATCTATTTCTTTATCTCCCCATGAATTGTATGTTTGAAACAATACGGACAGAATTTTCTCAATTCCAATCGACTAGGTGTATTGTGTCGATTCTTTTGAGTAATATATCTGGAAATACCCGTTGATTCCTTATTAACACCGTTTCGAACACAACCGGTACATTCCAAAATAACCCTTACTCGAACGTCTTTACCCTTGGCCATGAACCTCCTTTGGGTTTTTGATTCACCCAACGTTTCTATTTTCCGATCCGACGCAAATAAGAAGAAAGGAAAAGGGACAAAAAATAGAAGTGGCTAACAACTCAAAATCAAATTATGAAATAAAGATTTTGTTGCAATTAATATAGTAAATAATAAGTAATACAACAATTTCGAAAGCAATTTCTAATCGCAGTACAGTATTTCATTTAAGTATCTTGTATTGCATGATACTCTTATTCTAGTCACATTTCCCTTTTGTTTTCTTTTAACTCGATTATTAATTTGATTCTTAATTTAATTGGAGCCTTAACCCGAATTTAACTGAGGTTGAATCCGCTTTTTTCTTTCTCTTTACCCCCGTATTCAATCTATCTAATTCGAAAAAAAAAAAGACGGGAAAGAGAGATTAGTCACAAATATTTGACTCTATCTCTAATCTTCTTCACCCCTTTCCATATCAATAACTAGAATGAAAAAAAAGGAAATGTCAACGCATCTGGGAAGAAACGATTGATTTCTATCAATAAACCCGCTAAAGACCCGAACCAGAGAGTACTTAGTACCGGTGCCACGGAAAGATATGTTTTAAAATCTCGCATTGAGAATCCTCCTTCTTTTTTTTTATATTCCATATTGTAATACACTATGGTAAGAGATGTATATGTAGTTAAAGACCACTTGTATTTGTGTGTGGAATCCCCAATTCAACTTGACATGTGCAATGATTCGGTAGAGAAGATTTTCTTTTTCTTAAAGCAAAAAAACGGGTCCCTTTGCGCCTGAGAATTCCCGAGAAAAATATTAATTTATTATTATATGTTATATGATATGAGACCAAGAGGAAGAAATGGCAAGATACATTTTGCATAGAAAGGAAGGAAATGGAAATAAAATAAGGATGTGGAAAACAAGACGGGGATTTTCTACAATGATACTGTAGGCCAGTTGAAAGGGATGTAGCGCAGCTTGGTAGCGCGTTTGTTTTGGGTACAAAATGTCACGGGTTCAAATCCTGTCATCCCTACCTATTTTTGCTCCTCGAAGCAGTAACCAGAGATACATTTTAGAGCGATTCAATTTGGACATACATAATACATAATTTTCAATTTTATGATAGTATACATATGCAAGAAGTATTTATTGGGGTTGAAATTTTTGGGGGGGTTCTATACTATATAAAAAAAAGAATCCCCTTCTTTACAGTCTTTTCCGTTGTGGTAAGAAAGCGCTCTTAGTTCAGTTCGGTAGAACGTGGGTCTCCAAAACCCAATGTCGTAGGTTCAAATCCTACAGAGCGCGATTCTGCTCTTGTCTTGTTAGATCGAAAATTCCACTGAACTGAAATACAGCAATCTGAATTTGACCTTTGACCCCCCCCAAAAAAATGAAATTAAAGAAAGGAGGAGGTCAGTTAAAAAAAGAGATGTGAATTAATATTAATCAAAGGTCCAACTGATCACCACGCCTGTATTGTAAATATGCGGTTACGAATAATCCAGCCAAAGTAATAGGAATTAGACCTAAGACAATTCCAAATAGAAAAACTTCAATCATTTCAATTTTATTTATTTGAAAAGGGAAAGGGGGAGGTAATATCTATCCCGAAATATTACTATTAATTCGTATTGCTTAGGAATCTCAATTCCCAATAATTGGTAATTAACACGGTAAGGAACTACCAAATATATGGAATACCATAGAAGGATTTCTTTTTATGAATTATTCATTCAATTAATTTCAAATAAGTCCTATCTTACTCAGACCAATAAATAGAGCCGAGG